CACTTTAAAGAGACATACTATAAAAATAGCCCAGTTTATGAAAATTCTTATCTTGATGGAAATCAAGAAAATTGGAAGTTTTTAATAAAAAAAGAAAAAAACCTCTTTAACCTTTTTTTGTTGTTCTGGTTTGAAAAACCTCTTTTGACCCGTCCATTTCGATATATCAAAAATGATCAATTTCTTATTCTTAAAAAAGAAAGTAAAAGTAGTAAATTAATACAAAAATTGATACATAAACTAAAAAAAAGAAGAGATAAGAGGAGATACGCCCCCCACCTAGATATTTAATAATTTCTGCTACAAAGAAACTTGTAACACCAATACCATTCGTAATTCCATCAATTACTTGTCTATCAAAAAATTGAGTTAGTTCGGCTAATCCTCTTATACACCTAGTGAAAGTTTTTTCATAAAAAATGTCTATGTAACCGCGATTATATGACCAATTATATATTACATTTATTATTTTGTCCCAGACAAGTCTTCTAGGACCCGTTTTAACAAAAAAATTGATTAAGTTCAAATTCTGAAAATATGAATAAGCGGGCCCATATAAAAGAGACGCTATAAATATTCCGAAATAAGCTATACTGACTGAAAAAATTGCATTTATCACAAATTCATACCAATCAAAAAAATTGTTAGAATTTGAATGTAGCAAGTTTATCGACGGAGTTAACCATTTTGATAATATGTCCAAATATATTCTTCCTTGACCAAAAGGAATTCCTATGGATCCAACAAATAAAGTAAATAAGACCAATACAAAAAGTGGCAATAACATTGTATTGTCCGATTCATAAGGATACGTGGAAGTTTTTTTATTGGGAAAATTTTTAATAGTAATAAGGGGTTGTATCATATTTCTTACATTACCATCAATTGGATATGTTTTTTTTGAAAAAAGGGAACCCCTCTGATTATTATTCATTGTTGATAAAAATTTTTTTTTTTTTATCGCTTTTTGTCCTTTTTTTCCCCATATGGATATTGAATAGAACGCATTATTTTTTTTTCCGCTGTAATTTTTTAAATTAAAATTTAAATGCCCTTCAAAAGTAAGTAAATACATCCGAAACATATAAAATGCAGTTAACCCTGCTGTGAAACAAGCTATTATTGCAAAAATAGGTGAATACAACCAACTATCATTAAGAATTTCGTCTTTGGACCAAAAACAAGCAAGAGGTGGAAAACCACAAAGAGAAAGTGTACCTAATAAAAATGAAGTTTTTGTAATTGGCACATATTTTGTTAAACCGCCCATAAGAGCCATGTTCTGGCTTTTATCCGGAGAATATCCAACAATGGTTTCCATAGAATGAATAATGGATCCAGATCCTAAAAATAATAATGCTTTCGAATAGGCATGAGTGATCAAATGAAATAAAGCAGCCCGATAAGATCCCATGCCTAAAGCTAACATAATATAACCCAATTGAGACATTGTAGAATAGGCTAAACTTCTTTTAATATCTCTTTGAGCAAGAGCCAAAGTAGCTCCTAATAGTATTGTTATTATACCTACCAAAGAAATTATATACATTATGTAAGGTATGACTGTAAAAAGAGGAAGAAGGCGAGCTATAAGAAAAATTCCCGCTGCTACCATTGTAGCAGCGTGTATAAGAGCCGAAATAGGAGTAGGACCCTCCATAGCATCGGGTAACCATACGTGAAGGGGGAATTGCGCAGATTTAGCAACCGCACCAACAAATAATAGGGAAGCACACAAAGTTAGAAATAAGGAATTGGCCCCATTATTATCAATCAAATTTTTGGCTATTTCGAACAAATCCCGAAATTCAAAACTCCCCGTTATCCAATAAAGACCTAAGATTCCTAAAAATAAACCAAAATCCCCTACACGATTAGTTACAAAGGCTTTTTGACAAGCACTTGCCGCAAGGGGGCGTGTGAACCAAAAACCTATTAATAGATATGAACACATTCCAACCAATTCCCAAAAAAAATAAATTTGTATCAAATTTGAACTAGTAACTAATCCCAGCATGGAAGCATTAGAAAAACTCATATAAGAAAAAAATCTCAAATAGCCTTGATCATGAGACATATAATTGTCACTATAAATAAGAACCATTATTCCAACAGTAGTAATTAATATTAACATAATAGAAGTAAGCGGATCTATAAAGTGTCCGAAATCTAAGGAAAAATCATTATTGATGGTCCAAGACCATACATATTGGTAGATGGGACTGCCGTTTATTTGCTGAATAGACAGATCGGCTGAAAAAAGCATAACGATACTTAGTAATAAAACACTAGGAAAAGCCCATATGCGCCTAATACTTTTTGTTGCCGCCGGAACAAGGAGAAGGCCCAACCCTATTGCTATAGGAACTGGAAGGGGAATGAAAGGTATGATCCACGCATATTGATATATATGTTCCATAAAAAAATCAAACTTTTTTATTAATTGTTTAATTGTTTCCGATTCACCAGCTCTTATAGATTTCGAAAGGAGTAAAAAAAAAACGTAAAAAAATCAAGATATGAAAGGACTCAAATAAATAAGATATTTATGAAGATACAGAATATGATATTTTCAAACATTTCATTATTACAATAATTTAGAAACATAGAACAAGTAAAAAATGATACAAAAAAAATTGAAGTACTTGATTCCAATATATATTATCCACCAATAACTTAACTCGAAAAACGTAAAACAAAATACCTCGTTGTTATTAGTTATTTTAGTTAATTTATTCGGAATCATTAATGAGTTGTGAACTAGTTCATTGTGGAACTGTTCGAGTTCCTTATATTTCTTTCAATAAAACAACTTATGTTTATGGTAAACTATATGATATCCGTTGATTTGTTACCCGTCACTTCAATTCACACAGAACTGTAATAAGAAAAAAGGGACTTTTTTCAAATAATATTAACAAATTAACCACTAACAGATACTAGTCTCATTCGATTTTTCTAATTTTAATTAGATATACTTTCTTGATCAATTACAATTATATAGAAAGGGGTTTAGAGTCTAGTTTTCTTAAATTAGGTAAGGGTTCTGAAACTTTTGGATTTCGTTTTTGAAATTAGATGAAATGTAACATGACGAAAATATACGGAAGTACCAAATGAAACCTTTTTTTATTATTTTATTACCAACGTCAAGCAATTATATTTCTATAGCCTTGGTTGAATCCCATGTATATATATATCCGAATGAAGATATGCGATATATATATAGATATATATATAGATAGTACTGGCTAGTATACATCATTCTTTCTTCAGATATTCTTTCTTCGAATATTATATGTAATAGTAATAAATTCTATATTTGGAACAATAGATGTCTTACACATTTAACTATAACAATGAACAACTTCTGCATTTTTTAATGGCGGTTCCTAAAAAACGTACTTCTATGTCCAAAAAGCGTATTCGTAAAAATTTTTGGAAAAATAAAGCATATTGGGCATCAATAAAGGCTTTCTCTTTAGCCAAATCACTTTCCACCGGGAAGTCTAAAAGTTTTTTTGTTCGACAAACAAGTAATAAAGTCTTGGAATAATCTTAATAAATATGAACCAATCGATTAGATAATTTAAACTTATCAATATGAGATGGAATTTTCTGTTGTCGTATGTAGATAATAGTTTTTCTGTCTACTAGACTTGAAAAGGACTACAAAAAATCAGGCACAAGATACAAATAAAGTTTCATCTTTTCTTTCTATTTATTGGTTTTTTTGTGGGATGGGGATTGTTATTTTCCCCATCGATTCACTTCTTAAACAAAGCATTTTTTTAGGAAGATTTCTTGGGTTTTGTATTCCGAATCGAATATATATTATTCTATGTTTGGTTTGAAAAGATCCATCAAGATATCTCTATCTATAAAGCACAATCTACATTCCATATGAATGAATATCTTGATAACTCTATTATTTTTCTAAAATTTTATTTTTTTTTTTTTGAAATGAAATAATGAAATAAATATGGAATGAATAGAAATTTGAACTCGTTCTTTTGTTATACAAACAGCCCCCCAATTGTTTTGACTAATACTTAATTGGTTTAGACTTAATTGGTTTGGTAAATACTAACACGAATTTTAGACACAATGAAAATCCCAGGAAAGAAATTAAAACTGGATTAAATTAATTAATCCGTTTTGTTTTACAGGCTATCCAACCAAATATTTACAACAACACCTTTTCTTCAGTAATTCCATTGTGATCCATAAAAAATCCTATTTTTTTTTATTCGGATTAATTTAATAAAATAAGATAAATGAGAAATAAATCATCAAACAAATAAAAATGGAATGGGGTATAAAAAAATTGAGTTATGGGCATGGATATAAGAACAGAACTATCTAGTTACAACTCTTCAATTCCATAAGAGCTTAAAACGCATGAAAAGCCATTACATTACATTGTTAAAACTAACACTACCCCAACTACAATAAAGGTAATAATTATTGAACGTTCAAATAGAAATTTGAACGATACTTTTTAATATTTCCTTAAAGATATTGCATTGAATTGCCTCCTTCAATCTCGACGATTGAAGATGGATGGGCTATTATGATTTCGAGCAAGCCGCTATGGTGAAATCGGTAGACACGCTGCTCTTAGGAAGCAGTGCTAGAGCATCTCGGTTCGAGTCCGAGTGGCGGCATCTTATCAAAAAATACTAGTAAAAAAAAGACTAGAATAACTCCTATAATATATAGAATGAAATGCCTTAATTTGCATTCCATTGTTGGAGGCCATCTTTATTTTTTTTAGGATTTTTTATGATATTTTTTACTTTAGAACATATATTAACTCACATTTCTTTGTCGATTGTTTCAATTGTAATTTTTATTTATTTTATGAACTTATTAGTCCACGAAATCGTAGGACTACAAAATTCGTCGGAAAAAGGAATGGCAGCCACCTTTTTATGTATAACAGGATTATTAGTTATTCGGTGGATTTATTCAGGACATTTACCTTTAAGCGATTTATA